CGAACCAATCATAGATTTTATTGAGATAGGTAAACCAAGGAGACCCCCCCCCGAGAACCGTATATGAAAATTTCATCTCGTACGGCTCAAACAGAAACACCCCAATACTATAGTTCTAACGGATGTGTGGAATAGAAAGTTTAAAATTTATTAATTCTATGATTCCATTTTTTCTTAAGATATGAAAGAATAAAAAACCCGAAAACTATTCTTTGTGGTTATAATGCCAAAAAATCAAGTCGGCTCATTCGTCTCTATATTGATCGTTATAGGCCTCTTGAATCTTCTATTTACCTATTTTCTTTGTTGTTATTTATGTGTAATGCGGCTTTACTGCTGTTTTTTTTTATTGATAGGAATTCTCTTGTTAAGACCCTATGAATCGATTAAAACCTCAGATTCATACTAGAACCACGATGATTCAATAAAACCTTCTCAAACTAAGTCCCAAAATTCCCTGAGTTAAGAACCGTTGGATCATCACTTATTCAATGACTAGATCTAATGACGAAAAATCAAAAGAAATCTTTGTCCTTTGATCAAAATAAGCATAAACGGAAGTTTGAAAGAATCAAAATCTTTCTATTTATAACTTCTAACTCTTTTAAAAATTTTTTGAAGTCCGGCCACGAGGTCTGACTATTAAGTATGAATCATAGTTCTAATACTTTAGTAATCTATAGTAATCTATTTCATATATTCCGTGCTCCAGATACTAAAACGAATATCCGACGAAGTAAAACCATCTCTATCAAGATGACAGATCTATTCTCTGTACTAGCCATAGGATCAATTATACCAAGTCACACACTCATATTCCGGAAATACAGAAAAAAAGAAATTCCACGGTCGAACTACCAAAATAGAATGGGATAAAAATCAGAAAACTAAACGCTTCACTTTGGATTGAAAAAGCTAGTTAATGGTTCTTGTAAATCTAATTCATTGAAATTCCATCCAGTAAAATGGAAGAATTATAAATCTCCAAAATAATAGATAGAAATACTGCAAATAGAGCCATTGCAAGACCCATCAAAGGAGTAGTTCCCCAACCAGGAGCTACTTTACCATATTCTGAATTCAATGGTTTCAATAAACTCCCGGCATTAGTTCGTTTTGGGCGGCCAGATCTAGAACTACCCTCAACGGTTTGTGTAGCCATAATATTTTATATTCATTAAGATCTGTTGACTTTGTATACCATTCCGTTGTAAATAAATGATCTTATCATAGATCCATTGTGGTCTTAAAACTACATAATGTCTTAAAACTATATAATAATGGAAACAGCAACCCTAGTCGCCATCTTTTTATCTGGTTTACTTGTAAGTTTTACTGGGTACGCCTTATATACTGCGTTTGGGCAACCCTCTCAACAACTAAGAGATCCATTCGAGGAACACGGGGACTAGTCGAAGTAATGATCCTCCCAATAGTGGGAGGATCATTACTTTCAATTGAGATAATGAAAAATCATTTCATCCTTTTACTTTTTAGTTGGAACTTTAGGCGGTTCGCGAAAAAAGATAGCGAAAAAAATTATTCCTAGAGTTGAGACTAAAAGGAATGTATAAACCAATGCTTCCATAGATTCGATCGTGGTTTACAATTATAGCTTCCATACCTGTTTATTTTGGACCGTCTCCCGGATAAAGAAAGAACAAAAGTCAAAGAAAAGGCAGCGAGTCAAATGTCAAATCAAGATTTATCCGGTACCCCAACCCTATAGTCAGTCAAATAAAATAAAAACGAAAAGTAACAAAGCAATATTGTATCAAACTACCTGTCTTCGTGTAGTTGGATCTCCAAGTTTTTGGAATGTTCCAAATTCCACTTGAGCATCTAAATCCGGATCAATACCAGCAAAAACATCTCTAAACAAGGTTCTAGCACCATGCCAAATGTGTCCGAAGAAGAAGAGCAAAGCAAACGAAGCATGCCCAAAGGTAAACCAACCCCTTGGACTGCTACGAAAAACACCATCGGATTTCAAAGTAGCACGGTCTAATTCAAAAATTTCACCCAATTGAGCACGTCTAGCATATTTTTTCACAGTAGCAGGGTCACTATAACTGACTCCATTCAGTTCGCCGCCATAGAACTCAACAGTTACACCTACTTGTTCGACACTATATTTTGATTCTGCCCTTCTAAAAGGAACATCGGCTCTAACAATTCCGTCCCCGTCGACCAAAACAACTGGAAATGTTTCAAAAAACGTCGGCATACGACGTACAAAAAGCTCATGCCCCTCTTTATCTCTAAAGATAGGATGTCCTAACCACCCAACAGCTATTCCATCCCCGTTGTCCATTGAGCCCGCTCTGAATAATCCCCCTTTTGCCGGATTATTGCCGATGTAATCATAAAAAGCTAGTTTTTCAGGAATTTTAGACCAAGCTTCGGATAAACTTTGATTTTCGGCTAAGCCAGCACCAATTCTTCGATATATTTCTTGTTGGAAGTATCCTTGATCCCATTGATAGCGCGTGGGACCAAACAATTCAATCGGGGTAGTTGCTGAACCATACCACATAGTTCCAGCAACTACAAAAGCTGCAAAAAAGACAGCAGCAATACTACTGGAAAGGACGGTTTCAATATTTCCCATACGTAATCCTTTGTATAGGCGTTGGGGTGGACGAACACTAAGATGAAATAGACCTGCCAATATACCTAAGGTCCCTGCTGCAATATGATGAGAAGCTATTCCTCCCGGAACAAAAGGATCAAAACCCTCCACACCCCACGCTGGATTTACGGCCTGTACCCTTCCGGTTAGTCCATAAGGATCGGACACCCATATTCCAGGACCATACAATCCTGTTACATGAAATGCACCAAAACCAAAGCAAGCCACCCCTGAGAGAAATAAATGAATTCCAAAGATCTTAGGCAAATCCAAAGAGGGTTTTCCTGTACGTTCATCAGTAAATATTTCTAGATCCCAATACACCCAATGCCAGATAGCTGCCAAAAAACACAAGCCAGAAAACACAATATGTGCCCCGGCCACGCCTTCGTAACTCCAAATACCCGGATTCGTTACAGTCCCCCCTGTAATACTCCAACCGCCCCATGAATTCGTTATTCCTAAACGAGTCATGAAGGGTATAACGAACATACCCTGTCTCCACATTGGATCAAGAACAGGATCAGAGGGATCAAAAACGGCTAATTCGTATAGAGCCATCGAACCGGCCCAACCAGCAACCAGAGCTGTATGCATTATATGGACAGAAATCAAACGACCGGGATCATTCAATACGACGGTATGAACACGATACCAAGGCAAACCCATGGAAATACCCCTTTATCAACGAAAAATAGACACAATGTAACTTTATTGCATTGGAAAAGGAAAAAGCTATGCTATAGACCCCTTTTTTAGGGGATTCTCTCGGGGAAAGGATTAATATTTGTTTGATGCTTTTCGTAATAATTACTAATAGTAATAATGAAACTATTTTGTTCGTAGGAACAAAAAGAAGCAGATCTATTCTACACCCGATAAGTAACAATACGCAATGGTAAGGGGGTTGATACCATTTTATATGAGTGAATATATATATATTTGTTCATCATTCAAAGGACTCATTTGTAAGAATTTTCCTTTATTCATTTTGTCTTCTTTTTTTATGAACTTAGTCAATCTATGGATAAAATAGGATAATAAAATCAATAGTATTAGGCCACTAAACCCACTGTTACGCTTTCACATCAAAGTGAGATATAGTACTTCATTTTTCTTTTATTTAATGCCTATTGGTGTTCCAAGAGTACCTTTTCGAAGTCCTGGAGAGGAAGATGCATTGTGGATTGACGTATAGTGCGACTTGTCAGATATATTGGGCATACGGTATTTCCCCGTTCTCTTCCCCGATCGAGATATCCCCTCTTTCGCCCGAGAAAGATTGATTCAATTATCAAAAATTTGGAGCGTGAAGTGCAATTAGATCCATTTTTTAGGGAGGGTATACGGACTAATATTATCAATTAGAATAATTTATGGTTGGCTTGGTTAGACCAATCAAATGAAGTATCCAGGCTCCGTTTAGAAAGAAAACCAATTGGTAATAAATATATTTATGATTACGACTTAATATCATATTTATATCATATTTTAGTTATTTCTATTTATTTAGATATTTAGAAATAGAAGTGATCTCAAACTGTTAATCAATCGAGTAATATGATAAATGCGTTGAATATTTGTTGGAAGACATGAAATAAATTGAAAAAAAAATGGGGAAGTCATAGCAAAAGGACGTGGTATTGGGGCATTTGTCCTATATGTACAAATCCAAATCGGGCGGATCTTTACTCGGAGTAGAGCATAAACCTAAAAAAATTGAAGAAGCCCAGTCAGGAACAAGAAAATTACATCGCGATTTAGATTGTATCTCGATGAAACAATACATCAATGAGAAGTTAGTCAGATAAGTTTAGCAATTTTTTTTAGATAAACAAAACAGGCCAAAACTCATCTTTCTTGAAAAATGAAAGAAAAGTCCATTTTATAAGTTAAAAAAACCTGTTAGGAAAAAAAAGCTAGAATCTACACATTGATTCCTTTTTTTCATGATTTTTGTTGAACCGTATGCATCAAAAGGTGCATGTACGGTTTCTAAGGGATACCGTTTTATCCCAATCAACCGACTTTATCGAGAAAGATTACTTTTTTTAGGCCAAGGGGTTGATAGCGAGATCTCGAATCAACTTATTGGTCTTATGGTATATCTCAGCATAGAGGATGATACCAAAGATCTGTATTTGTTTATAAACTCTCCTGGCGGATGGGTAATACCCGGAGTAGCTATTTATGATACTATGCAATTTGTGCGACCAGATATACAGACAATATGCATGGGATTAGCCGCTTCGATGGGATCTTTTATTCTTGTTGGAGGGGAAATTACCAAACGTCTAGCATTCCCTCACGCTCGGCGCCAATGAGTTTTTTATTTGATTTGAGAGAAAAAAAGAAAACTATGCCTTCGCACTATATGAATATTAAGTAATAATAGCATGGCACTTCGAATTCGATATGAGAATTTTTTTTTAAACCCTTAGATTACGTATCGAAAGAGTAGTATGAGATAAAAAGGCATTTTCGATTTTAGCCAATCTATCGGGAGGCCTATTTCAGCGTCACAAACTTTTTTGTTTTCACAGCAGGGGCTCTTAATCTTAACAATTTTTAGGTTATGAAAGAATATGAAAATAAATCTTGTTTTTTTATTTGAAAAAAAAAAAAAAGAAACTTTGGGATTGCTAAATAACAGACGAAATAAATATATAAAGCAACGGAACCATCATAGTATTTTTATAGTATTTTTGAACTACTACAAAAGGAAGGATGGTTATTGGATCATTTACCAACCCGAGTCTGATAGACCCTATCATTTATTTTATATTTCTTCGATGTAAGTAAGGTAAGGTAAAAAAAGCGAATTCCATTATAGAGCCGTATGCAATGCGCAAAAGATGCCTGTACGGTTGTTCAATTATATCTTTTTGATTATTCTTTATCTCCTCACTTTCATCATGCGAGATAGAAGAAACATTTTTTATGTTATATCATATATTATCAGGGTAATGATCCATCAACCTGCTAGTTCTTTTTATGAGGCACAGACGGGAGAATTTGTCCTGGAAGCGGAAGAGCTGCTGAAGCTGCGCGAAACCATCACAAGGGTTTATGCACAAAGGACAGGCAAACCCCTATGGGTTGTATCCGAAGACATGGAAAGAGATGTTTTTATGTCAGCAACAGAAGCCCAAGCTCATGGAATTGTTGATCTTGTAGCGACTGAATAAAAAAGAAAAAGAACAAGGATTTCACATGAATTCGTGATTTGGTATTTTATCTTCTTACCGGATTTAATATTCTATTTATTAATTTCTTAATATAGAAATTGAAAATATAGAAAAAAAAAAAAAAGAATTCCTAAGCATCCGGTTAAGATCGATCTAAACCAGCCCATTATATATATGATTCAACATGCCAACTATTAAACAACTTATTAGAAACACAAGACAGCCAATCAGAAATGTCACGAAATCCCCCGCTCTTGGAGGATGTCCTCAGCGACGAGGAACATGTACTAGGGTGTATGTGCGACTCGTTCAGACCATGGACTAGGACAAAAGAAAGAAAACAATTGATCCAGTATCACCGATCCGTACCAGTGAGTAGGATAGAATAGAATGGACGAACTCCATTGAATATTCAATATCTTAAAAAAAGATCTATCCTTCAATTGGGGTATCAAATGTATGGTTCCCGTTGGTGCAAATCCAATCACCTCAATTTTAAATTTAAGATGAGAAAGGATTCCCCATTGATAGCAAATGGTATTCATTAAGCAGGGGAAATCTTATTTTAAAAAGTCAAAATTTTAGGCCTTATTCTTGCAAGAACGGACTAACAGGGTCAGCTACTCAGCAAATCTTCATAATTAAATACCGTTACTGTATAAATAGATCTCGTTGTGAAAGACCTAGTACTAGATAATTATGGGTAGAGCCAAAGGGTGTGAACTGTACAAGTTAACAATAACATTGATTAAATGAAGGAAGGGCTCCGGTGTATAGAGAGGACCTCGCCGTTTAAGAAGTAACCATAGAAACGATGGAACCCACTATAATCCATTTTTATTTATTACTTTTTTATTTACTATGTGTTTTTGATACCTAGTATCAATACAATTTTGATTTCTAGGCGAAATGCCTAGAAAAAAATCGTGGTCGGGAAGGTTAGAGTAGCAAAAGCCATTGGAATTTTTATTTTATACATTGGAAGAATCCGTTTTGTTATTAATAGACTAGGACACGGGAAGGGAATAACTGAAAGAAAGGAAATCAATTAGTTATTCATCAAAGTTTCATTTATTCAATGACCAGAATTAAACGAGGGTATATAGCTCGAAGACGTAGAACAAAAATCCGTTTATTTGCATCAACTTTTCGAGGGGCTCATTCAAGACTTACTCGGACTATTACTCAACAGAAAATAAGAGCTTTGGTTTCGGCTCATCGGGATAGGGGTAGACAAAAGAGAGATTTTCGTCGTTTGTGGATTACTCGTATAAATGCAGTAATTCGAGACAATCAAGTATACTTTAGTTATAGTAAATTAATACACAATCTGTACAAGAAACAATTGCTTCTTAATCGTAAAATACTTGCACAAATAGCTATATTAAATAAGAGTTGTCTTTATATGATTTCCAATGAGATCATAAAATAAAGAGAGTGAAGGGAATCCGTTGGAATGGTTTAAATGGAGTTCCCTGGAGAATGAACTCTGGGAAGGTAGAGTAGAAATTAGTATGATAAAATATGAAAAAGTCGTAAAAATGAAAATGAAGAAACATGTTGAATAAAAAATATTTCTTATTCTTCTATTCTTCCCCAATTTTTTTTTTTTTCAAACGACACGACAATCAAATCTGGATTTCCTATTTTTTGAAAAAAAAAAAGCGTCAATCCGCATTTGAGTTTGGATTGGTATTTTTTTTGATTCAATTCAAGAGTCAGCCTATTTTTTTCTGGTTCTAAGACCAGTAGTTCTAGCGGTTGACTCGCTTCTTTCAAATTGTTTCTCATTATTAAGAAAAGGTAACGGAGATAAAATACGAGCTTGTTTTATAGCAATAGTAATTAATCGTTGTTGTTTTAAGGTCAATCGATTCACCCGTCTAGATAATATTTTTCCTTGTTCGCTAATAAATCGACTAATTAAACTCATGTTTCTATAATCAATTCGATCCCCCGATTGGATCGGAGGCAAACGCCTACGAAAAGATCGCTTGGATTTAAGAAAGATTCGCTTGGATTTATCCATGGTTTGTTTATTCCTTATCCTAAAGAAAAGATCCTAATCCTATTTCTTAATTCTCCATCACGGTTGATCTGATCGAAATAGGATTTGGTTTGTTTATATTAAAATTAATATATATTATATATTGTTATATATTAGATATATCTAATATGTCATTTTTGATCTTCCTTGGAACGGAAGACTGACACACGAGTGACCGGTTCGATCTATTTCTTTATCTCCCCGTGAATCGTATGTTTGTAACAACAGGGACAGAATTTTCTCAATTCCAATCGACTAGGCGTATTATGTCGATTCTTTTGAGTAATATATCTGGAAATGCCCGTTGATTCCTTATTAACACGATTTCGAACACAACTGGTACATTCCAAAATCACCGTTACTCGGACATCTTTACCCTTGGCCATGAGCCTCCTTTGGTTTTTGATTCATTCAACTCTTTGATTTTCCGATCCGAAACGAGGAAGAAGAAAGGAACAAAAAAAAACAGGTAACTCGAAATCGAATTATGAAAGAAAGGTTTCGTTGCAATAAATCAATATAAATCAATATAGTAATAATAACAATATATTAAATTAATAAGTAAGTAATATAATGATTTCTAACTATATTACTCGATTTAGAATTTAAAATTGCCGTACAGCATTTAATTTTTATTTAAGTATCTTGTATGATATTGTTGCCCCAACCATCACATTTTACTCTATTTTTTATTAATTTTATTTAAATTTGAGCCTGGCCCGAATTACTAGTTTCACAGAGGGGGCATCCCCTTTTTGTTTTTCTAACGTATATTCGAAAAAAAAAAAGAAGGGAAGGGATTAGTTACAGATATTTGATTCTATCTCTAATCCTCTTCCCCCCCTACCATATCAATAACTAGAATGAAAAAAAGGGGAATATCAACGCATCCGGAAAAAAACGATTGATCTCTATCAATAAACCTGCTAAAGACCCGAACCATAGAGTACTTACTACCGGTGCCACGGAGAGATATGTTTTTAGATCTCGCATTTTAAATTCTCCTCCTTCTTTATTATTTCTAATACATAATGCTAATACATATATAACCAGATGTGTATATGTACTTAATGACTGACCGCTTGTATTTGTACGCGGAATTCCTAATTCAAGTTGAAATGTACAAAATAGATCGTACTTTTCTGAATCTTAAAAGAAACAAATATGCCCCTTTAGGCCAGAAATTCTCGAAAAATAGTCATTTTTTACAGGGTCTCATATTTATTTCATACTTTAATATAATAGAAATATATTAGAAGTCTTTTACTATTTTTAATATAATTATATGTTATATGAGACCAAAAAGAAGAAATGACAAGATATTTGTGTATATCAATGGAAGAAATAAAGATATGGAAAACAAAACAGGGATTCTCTACAATGACACTGTAGACCAATTGAAAGGGATGTAGCGCAGCTTGGTAGCGCGTTTGTTTTGGGTACAAAATGTCGCGGGTTCGAATCCTGTCATCCCTACCTATTACTTATCTTCTGAACAGTAACGGGGGATCAATTGAGATCGATTAAAAGAAAATTGGATATACATAAAAAATCGTTAATTTTATGATAGTATATATGCAAGACGTATTGGGGTCACAAAATATTCATTGTGATAATAAAGCGCTCTTAGTTCAGTTCGGTAGAACGTGGGTCTCCAAAACCCGATGTCGTAGGTTCAAATCCTACAGAGCGTGATTCTGTGTTCTTGTTAGTCGCGCTAGGTCGAAAATTACCACCGAAAAAATGAAACCAATCTAATTTTGACCTCCCGCGAATTAAAGGAAGTAGGAGGTCAATCAAAAAAGGGATGTTAATTATAATCAAAGTTCCAACTGATCACCACGTCTGTATTGTAAATATGCAGTTACAAATAATCCAGCCAAAGTAATAGGAATTAGACCCAAGACGATTCCAAATAGAAAAACTTCAATCATTTCAATTTGTTTGAGAGGGGAAAGGGGAGGTAATATCTATGCTTAAATATAAATAGTAATCCGTATTGACTCTAAATCTCAATGACCAAAAATTGGAAATTGATACGGTAAGGAACTATAGAATATATGAACTATCACAGAAATATTTTTGTATGAATTGTTCATTTAATTAATTTCAAATAAGTCGTATCTTGCTCAA